AAAGAATCGATTTGATTCAGGTCATAATCTATATGGGATTCCCCAAGTTATTAATAGAAGACAGGACTCGAAGAATCGAAGAATTACAGATGAATGTACAAAAAGAACTCAATTGTGTAAACCGAAAACTCAACATTGCTATTAGAAGAATTTCAAATCCTTATGGGCACCCCAATATTCTTGCAGAATTTATAGCCGGACAATTAAAGAATAGAGTTTCATTTCGCAAAGCAATGAAAAAAGCTATTGAATTAACTGAACAGGCAGGTACAAAAGGAATTCAAGTACAAATTGCAGGGCGTATCGACGGAAAAGAAATTGCACGTGTTGAATGGATCAGAGAAGGTAGGGTTCCTCTACAAACCATTCGAGCTAAAATTGATTATTGTGCCTACGCAGTTCGAACTATCTATGGGGTATTAGGCATCAAAATTTGGATATTTGTAGACGAGGAATAATAAGAACTTACTTTACTTGTATTTAGTTCTATCTGGTGATAAAACAAAAAAAGGCAAACTCTTTCATTCCTTTTCTGTTAAATAAAAAAAAAAAATGAACAATTCTATAAGGTTGAATAAAAATTCGATTAATCGTTTGATATAATTGCTATGCTTAGTGTGTGACTCGTTGGTTTTTTTAGGATTATAGGATTCAACAAAATCGACCGGCCCGTAGTACGAACTGATAACTATAGAACTAATAATCAACTCATCGCTTCGCATTATCTGGATATAAGGAACCAGTCAAGATATGATATATGAGTCATATCATTGTAGCAACTGAAATCTTTTTTGCATAAACACAAAAGAAAAACCAATCTGATTATGAGTTGTCAAGCAATAAAAGTATACAGATAAATGGAAGGGTGAGAGAAAGATAGGAAAAGAAATATCAATGATATATAATTCCAATATGTAAGGTCTATGAGTCATCTCATATAAAGGGAATGTAATAAAGCATCAATACTGATTGATCCATAATTAGACAAATCAGTGCATAGAAGAAAAAATCAAGAGCCCTGAGCCAATAAAGACTGAGAAGGTTGACTCAAGAAAAAATTTCATTCATTAATAAATTTCATTAAGGGCTCCGTTGTAGAATTCAGACCTAACCATTAATCGAGAAGTGGTGGGGACGACAGAACCTGTGAATGCATAAGATTCTATTGAAAACGAATCCTAATGATTCATTGGGTAGGATGGCGGAACGAACCAGAAACCTATTCATTTATTCTGAGAGGTCATGTCATAGACTAATCTTACAATTGAATGTTGAAAGAGTAAATATTCGCCCGCGAATTTTTTTTTATTTCTAAATTTTACTAAATTTTAGTCGATTCGATATGATAATACAAAGGAAAAAGAAAATAAAGATTCATTATAACGTTATATAAAAACGACATTATCTATAAATAGAAGACGTGTTTAATTATATATTAAAACACAAAAAATTTAAAAGAATACCACGATTCCGTATATTATTCACCGTGTATATTATTTTTTAATTGTTTAATTCGCGAGGAGCTGGATGAGAAGAAACTCTCATGTCCAGTTCTGTAGTAGAGATGGATGGAATTGATAAACAACCATCAACTATAACCCCAAAAGAACCAGATTCCGTAAACAACATAGAGGAAGAATGAAAGGAATATCTTATCGAGGCAATCGTATTTGCTTCGGTAGATATGCTCTTCAAGCGCTTGAACCCGCTTGGATCACATCTAGACAAATAGAAGCAGGGCGGCGAGCAATGACACGAAACGCACGCCGCGGTGGAAAAATATGGGTACGCATATTTCCAGACAAACCCGTTACAGTAAGACCTACAGAAACACGTATGGGTTCGGGTAAAGGATCTCCCGAATATTGGGTAGCTGTTGTTAAACCCGGTAGAATACTTTATGAAATGAGCGGAGTAGCAGAAAATATAGCCAGAAGGGCAATTTCAATAGCGGCATCCAAAATGCCTATACGAACTCAATTCATTCTTTCGGGATAGGGATGTAGAAACAAAGGAAAGGGGTCTTTTGTATGAAAAAAAAATAAAAAAAAAATTGCAGGTTTTTTGTTTTGAACAAATAATATTTCTTTTTTTTTTATTTAGACCCTTGCATTGAAAACAAAAAAAATCGATAAAAAAACGATATGATTCAACCTCAAACCCATTTGAATGTAGCGGATAACAGCGGAGCCCGAGAATTGATGTGTATTCGAATCATAGGAGCTAGTAATCGACGATATGCTCATATTGGTGACGTTATTGTTGCTGTAATCAAGGAAGCCGTACCAAATACACCTCTAGAAAGATCAGAAGTAATCCGAGCTGTAATTGTACGTACTTGTAAAGAACTCAAACGCGACAACGGTATGATAATACGATATGATGACAATGCTGCAGTTGTTATTGATCAAGAAGGAAATCCTAAAGGAACCCGAATTTTTGGCGCGATCGCCCGGGAATTAAGACAGTTAAATTTCACTAAAATAGTTTCATTAGCACCCGAAGTATTATAAGGGAAGGCCGTAATATAGTTATAGTATTTGGTATTTGAATGAAACCGATTAATTAGTAGATTTTTTATATATCACGTATATACCTTTAATAATTCAGAAATAAAGATAAATAAAAAAAGAAAAAGAGCATGTTGATTATATCAAAATTTGGGGGCAACAAAAATCTTAGTTTATCATGAGTAAAGACACTATTGCTGACATAATAACCGCTATACGAAATGCTGACATGAATAAAAAAAGAACAGTTCGAATACCATCTACTAACATCACTGAAAATATTGTTAAAATCCTTTTACAAGAAGGTTTTATTGAAAACGTGAGAAAACATCAGGAAAGCAATAAATATTTTTTGGTTTTAACACTACGACATAGAAGAAATAGAAAAGGATCGTATAGAACTGTTTTAAATTTAAAACGGATCAGTCGACCCGGTTTACGAATATATTCTAACTATCAAAAAATTCCTAGAATTTTAGGCGGAATGGGGATTGTAATTCTTTCTACTTCTCGAGGTATAATGACAGACCGAAGGGCTCGAATAGAAGGAATCGGCGGAGAAATTTTGTGTTATATATGGTAATCTTTCTGATAGACGAATTATACGCAGAACTTTCATATTTGTGAAAAAGAGAAAGGACAACTTTATAATATTACCCCTCTTACATTAGTTGATACTTCAAAGCGGTTTTACCTGGAATGAAACAAAAAAAAGATTCATGAGGGTTTAATTACTGAACAACTTACCAATGGTATGTATCTTCCGGGTTCGTTTAGATTTGAGATAATGAAAATATGATTCTGGCTTTTGTTTCGGAAAGGATTCGACGTTGGTTTATACGTATACTACCAAGAAATAGAATAAAAATTGAGGTAAGTCCTTATTTAAACCAAAGGACGTATAGTTTATAGACTCCAAAGCAAAGACTCGAATGATTCGGTGGTTTTTTGAATTTCAACATTCTTTCGTGGGGATACAATTCGAAGTTAAAAATTTCAAGAAACTTATTTTCTTCCAATAAATAGTAAGAAAAGGAATGACAAATATGAAAATAAGGGCCTCTGTTCGTAAAATTTGTGAAAAATGTCGATTGATCCGTAGGCGGGGACGAATTATAGTAATTTGTTCCAACCCGAGACATAAACAAAGACAAGGCTAATCTTTCTAAAGCAAAAAAGACTCTAGAAATCAAAAGTAACCGATGTACAGATGTACAAATAAATAAGTAAAAAAAAAATAAGGATACGTTTTGACATGAAATGGATATATCCATATATCTCTGACTTATATTTATGAGATGATAAAATATGGCAAAACCTATACCAAAAATTGGTTCACGTAGAAATAGACGTATTGGTTCACGTAAGAATGCGCGTAGAGTACCAAAGGGAGTTATTCATGTTCAAGCAAGTTTCAATAATACGATTGTGACTGTTACAGATGTGCGGGGTCGAGTAATTTCTTGGTCCTCCGCCGGGGCTTGTGGATTCAAGGGTACAAGAAGAGGTACACCATTTGCCGCTCAAACCGCAGCAGGAAATGCTATTAGGACAGTAGTGGATCAAGGTATGCAACGAGCAGAAGTCATGATAAAAGGCCCGGGTCTCGGAAGAGATGCGGCATTAAGAGCTATTCGTAGAAGTGGTATACTATTAAGTTTCATACGCGATGTAACCCCTATGCCACATAATGGCTGTAGGCCCCCTAAAAAAAGGCGTGTGTAAAAATAAACATTGAAGAGATTTCAAGAGAAATAAATAATTCAATGATTTGATCAAATAATATACTATGGTTCGAGAGAAAGTAACAGTATCTACTCGGACACTACAGTGGAAGTGTGTTGAATCAAGAGCAGACAGTAAGCGTCTTTATTATGGACGCTTTATTCTGGCCCCACTTATGAAAGGTCAAGCGGATACAATAGGAATTGCGATGCGAAGAGCTTTGCTCGGAGAAATAGAAGGAACATGTATCACACGCGCAAAATCTGAGAAAATACCACATGAATATTCTACCATAATAGGTATTCAAGAATCCGTACATGAAATTTTAATGAATTTGAAAGAAATTGTATTGAGAAGTAATCTATATGGAACTCGTAACGCGTCTATTTGTATCAAGGGTCCTGGATATGTAACTGCTCAAGACATTATCTTACCACCTTCTGTGGAAATCGTTGATAATACACAGCATATAGCTAACCTAACGGAACCAATTAATTTGTGTATTGAATTACAAATTGAGAGGAATCGCGGATATCGTATAAAAACGCCAAATAACTTTCAAGACGGAAGTTATCCTATAGATGCTGTATTCATGCCTGTTCGAAATGCGAATCATAGCATTCATTCTTATGTGAATGGGAATGAAAAACAGGAGATACTTTTTCTCGAAATATGGACAAATGGAAGTTTAACTCCTAAAGAAGCACTTCATGACGCCTCCCGGAATTTGATTGATTTATTTATTCCTTTTTTACATGCAGAAGA